AAAAACACCTATACTGAGATCGGCTAGAACAAGGCGATAGCCAAAAGGAATTACTGAATAACTTAGTAAAATGGATATGACCGCTATAGATGGTCCGATACTGAATAAACGAATATCTCCTCTAGATGGAAGAAGATCCTCTTTGAAAAGTAGTTTGGTTCCATCTGCTAGAGCTTGAAGAATTCCCAAAGGACCGGCGTATTCAGGTCCAATACGTTGTTGTATCCCTGCGGATATTTGTCTTTCTAACCACACAATTACTAGTACCCCTATTAGGATTCCCAATACAGGAGTAAAAATAGGTACAAGCAACCATATGAGCCCATAGACATCCTTTAAGGATTCCGATCTGGAAAAAGAATTGATAGCGTGTGCTTCTGTCATATCAATTATCATTTCAACGATCAACTTCTCCCATAATGATATCTATACTACCTAGTATCGTCATAATATCCGCCAATTTCATTCTTTTAACTAGCTGAGGAAGAATTTGCAAATTGAGAAAACCTGGTGGACGAATTTTCCATCTCCAGGGAAAAACACTCTGATCTCCTATCAGAAAAATTCCCAATTCCCCTTTAGGGGCTTCCACTCTCACGTAAAGTTCTTGTTTCGATAATTCAAAAGTGGGAGAGGGTTTTTTACTAATGAATCGATATTCAAAATCATTCCATTCGGAATTCCTTGCTCTATCAAAGCGTCGGGCTTCTAAATTCTCATAGGGCCCCCCTGGAATTCCTTCCAAAGCTTGTTGAATAATTTTTATGGATTCTATCATTTCACTGATTCGGACTAAATAACGAGCTAATGAATCCCCTTCTTTTTGCCATTGTACTTCCCAATCAAATTCGTCGTAACACTCATAATGATCCACTTTCCGAAGATCCCATTGAATTCCCGAAGCTCGTAGCATTGGGCCTGATAACCCCCAATTTATTGCTTCCTCTCCTCCAATAATGCCCACTCCTTCAACTCGTTCCAAAAAAATGGGATTCTTCGTAATAAGCTTTTGATATTCAGTAACCCCTGTTAAAAAATAATCGCAGAAATCCAAACATTTATCTATCCAACCATGAGGTAGATCAGCAGCTACTCCTCCAATACGGAAATAATTATGCATCATTCGCATACCTGTGGCAGCTTCGAATAGATCATATATCAACTCTCTTTCTCTGAAAATATAGAAGAAAGGAGTCTGCGCACCGATATCCGCCATAAAAGGGCCAAGCCATAACAAATGAGAAGCTATACGACTCAGTTCCAGCATAATTACTCGGATATAGCTGGCTCTTTTAGGTACTTGAATATTTCCCAACTTTTCTGGTGCATTTACCGTTATTGCCTCTGTAAACATAGTAGCTAAATAATCCCAACGGGTTACATAAGGCAAATATTGTATAATTGTTCTATTTTCTGCAATTTTTTCCATTCCTCTGTGTAAATAACCCAATATGGGTTCACAGTCAATAACATCTTCACCATCTAGAGTAACAATGAGTCGAAGAACACCATGCATTGATGGGTGGTGAGGACCCATATTGACTATCATGAGGTCTTTTCTTGTAACTGGTACAGTCATATATTTTTTCCCGATTCATTATTCCATGAATTGCTGAAAACAAAACGAAGTTCATCCAAATTCAAGATCTAATAACTATAAATAAAATAATTAAGAATGAATCGTCAAATTAACTTAACGAGTTTTTGGATCCCGAATATCCAACTGCCCAATTAATTCTTTATAACGTACTCTATTTTTCTTTGACAAATAAGCCAGCAGCCGTTGACGTTTTCCCAGAATTTTCCGTAGACCTCTCTGAGATAAATAGTCTTTTCTGTGCAATTCCAAATGTGAAGTAAGTCTCCGTATCTTATTGGTGAAATTGAATACTTGAAATTCAACTGACCCCTTATTTTTTTCTTTTTCTTCTTGCGAAATAACTGAGATTAATGAATTTTTTACCATAAAAAGAATTCTTCTCCCCCTTTTCTTTTTTTTTACATTTACAGATATGGATTTTACGGATTAGTAATAATAATGCCAAAGGGTTTAATCTGGTATACACAATAATCTGGATTTATTCATATACTGTTTGTTCTATCAAATTCAATTAATCAATAATCACTCAAATTTGCAATTTTATTTGGATATGGATAAACAAGGATGGTATGCTTCTGCAATCACAAAAGAGAATAATTGGGACATAAGATAAGAGGAGTCTGCTGATTCATTTCTAGACCTAATTGATAAGGTCATTGAATCAGTATCATGTATGAGAATGTACTCTAACACAATGCGTGTGTACAGTTGTTTGCTTGCCTATACCAGACCCGATATGGCACGTGATATATAAGAAATGGATTATCAATTTATTTTGAATCATGGATACATAGGTATCCTTGACATACTGAAACGACTGCCATTATTGGTATTAAACCAATAGCGATTCATACAAACTAAATCCTCGAATCGATAATTGGGCCAAAGAAATAATTTTAACTTAATGAATTTATTTGTATCTATATCAAGATGTTTGTCCTCATCCAAAAATGCACCACAGTTCCTTACATGGTTCCCATTGCAGAATACTGGATTTCTATCCACAATATTCACATTTCTCGAATTTAAACAAATGAGAATTCTCAATTCTCTACGACGCCTAGGAGATGCAATATTTTCAGGAACAAGCAAATCATAATTATTTTTGTCTCTATTCCCACCCAGCCTTTCATGTCTTGCAATAGATTCATCAAAACCATTCTTATCAACATTTCTTTTTTCTCGGCATCTTCTAGTAGTTTGGTACTTATTTTTATGTACCAGTGAAATAGCTATGGTTTGATACATAAAAAATGGTCCATCCCATTTTATAAACAGACGAAACGGTTCGATAATTAATATTCCTTTTTTTATTAATTCTGTAAGAGTTAAATCCTTCGGAATTAGCATTACATCCAGACTCATTTCTTCTCTTTGAATAGAGGATATAGCAATTTCCTTTGGGTTTATCAGTCTAAGCAGGAGACAATATACCTTGATATTATTTATCATTCTTTGATTCAAATGAGCATCCCATCTCAATTGAAAACACAAATAACGTTTCAGGAGGAAAGCTAGTTCTGCTGCCGCGTTGCTCTTAGTCGTAGATTTTTTTTCCTTTATAAATTTTTGAATATCTGATTCCCCATAAGTCTCTTTAACATCTTTTTGTTGGTTTGATAAATCTGATCCAAAATCCTCTTGGACCAGACGCTCTTTTTCTTCTTGATTTCCATTTTCTAATTCAAATTCAAGAGATTTTTTTTGCGTAGGTGATATACGAAGCCCCTTTTTTTGCTTTCCGTTGATATTTTTATTTTCGCTAACAGTTGCATTTCCAATAAAATTGAAAAGAAGTAATTTGATTAGTATGAACCACGGTTGAATCTTATATGCATCATAAAGTAACACAAATTCTGGGAAAAACCAAAGTTCCAGATTCGACATGGAATGATTTAGTATTTCTTCATTCATTCCCATCCAGTCAAAAGAGGTTTTTGCTTGACTGGATGAGTTGATTTGTTTATGAATCGCGAGATAAAAAGGATCTTTCTTATCCATTTTCTCAATTATTTGAGAATAATTAGTCCCAGTCTTAGTATTGTTATTAGTCTTGTCCCCGGTATTCATATTGGTCCAGTCCTCAATATCCCTCTTTTTTCTAAGACAAAAATGAAAAATTCTCCAATCAAAATATTTTCTATCCGGATTTTTTTCCGTATCAATAATAGAATCTTTTCTTAGATAATCACTAATAGCTACACCGTCCAGTACATAAAAAAAGTCGGGGTTATAGGTGTTGTAATTATAGGGAATGTCTAGGGCCTCGTTTACTTGTAATGGTAATCCATAAATATATGAGGACTTCTTATCTTCATAATTAATATATTTATGTGATAAAAGATCATATCTGTAGTTTTTTTTTAATTTTTCTTTTTGACTCGGTAATGAATCCACTGCATAATTTTGTTTTTTCTCATAATGAATTAATTGGTCTTGCTCATATGAATCCAAATTTTTTGAGTCTTTATTTTGAACCATATAACTTTGATTGACTCTATTTCGCCATTTTTGCAGTCCTAATCTAGACCATTTAGTTTGAGGTAAATCGTATTGAAAACGACCCCTTAACCATTTTTTCCATTCATTCATTCCAAAATTGCGAAGTTTCTTATGTCTTGATTCGGAATGAAATATTTCTTGTGTTTCAAAAAAATTCTTTATTCTATCCTTAAGAAAAAGGGATGTTCCGTGATATTGAAGTACAGGTGTCAAGTCATACTTGTTAATAACTTGGGTTTGTGATAATTTGTAAAATACATATGCCTGTGACAAGGAGGATAGGGCACAAAAACTTTGTGAATTCTTATTGCTAATATTATAAAGAGACTGTTTTATAGTCAAAATAAAATGAATTGTATCTTGATTTGTTTCATTTATTCCTTCTTGTTCTTGATTTGTTTCATCATTGTAACCATCATATTTATCAATAATTCTTTTGTTTGATTCAAGGGAAAGTTTTACATTGATCCCGGGAATATTAATGATATATAGAAGGTATATCCTTTCAATAAATAATTTCATAAAATAGTTACATTTGCGTATTAATCGGTCACTTATTCTTTTTAATATCTGCCCAATATTTTTCTTTTTCGTCGATTCTAACTTTTTATCATCACAACTTGTTTCGTTAGGACTAATCCTTATATCTGGAGTTAGAAATATATTTTTCTTGTCTTTTGTAATTTTTTCTATTTGATTTCTGATTCTACTTGTCCGATCAACCAGATCCTTCATTTTTGTTTCTGTCAGTGAATAATTTGTCCAGTCTGGGGATTTAATTCGAATAGACGATTCATGAATAATCTGATTACTTATCATAGTTATAGAATTTTTTCCATTTTTATTTTGACTCGATTCATAGACTTCCCTCAATCCAAATACTAGAATTGGATTTATT